CTAGCCGCTGCTTGTGAAGTATGGAAAGAGATCAAATTTGATTTCGACCCAGTGGATAAGCTAGATAAAGAGACAAAATAAGTGCGCATAATTCAGCAGTCCCTGTTTGTTCTCCTAATTGATTGCAATGAAACTTGGCCCAATCTTTTTTTTAAGAAAAGATTGGGCCGAATAGAATAAAGAACGAACATGTTATACTAATCCTATACTATGAATGAGGGTATTTGTGTATCTGCATATATATGTACAGACCTTACCATATACAAGTATATACAACATAAGATCGAAGACTAATCTATTTCTATTATTTATTGAAGACTAATCTATTATTTATTATTTATTGTTGGAGCCATAGGCTTAATTATGTATCCTTAGGACTGGATTGGTGGATCATTTTATATTCAGGCCATAGATCAAGGATCAAGCCAAGGGAAAAATCCCTTCTACCCCCATCCTTTATATTGATATTGTCTTTTTCGTTCCCTGTTGTAATAAACAAATTTATTATTTGACTGTATGACACGAGATTCTACGAGAATCTATTTAAAATTTATGGGAAGAAACAACTATGTATCTTTTTGATGAGAATTTAAAGTTTTTTAAGAAACCTCTCCTTAGATTTTTTTTTGAGGAAAAGATTCTATCATAATATATATTGAAATATTGAAATGATTAACTGGATTCCCCAACAGGAGAAGAATCCTTTCTTTCTTTTCAAGACTCGTTCGTTTTTAATTAATAATTTTAATGATTGGATAATATGCTTCATTTGAATTCTGAATGATAAAAAAAAATAGTAAAATGATTTTTTTATTCATCGAATGACTATTCATATATTAGGTATTAAGTTTTCATCAAATAGGGGGCAGAAAGGCTCTATGGAAAAATGTTGGTTCAATTCGATCTTGTCTAACAATAAGTTAGAACATAGGTGTGGACTAAGTAAATCAATGGATAGTCTTGATGATATTGGACATACTAGTGGAAGTAATGAACCTATTCTAAATGATGCGGAGAAAAGGATTCCTAGTTGGAGTGATAGTGGCAGTTATAGTTTCGGTAATATTAATTATCTAGATTATTTATTTGATAGCAGAAATATTTTTAGTTTGATCTCTGATGATACTTTTTTAGTTAAAAATAGTAATGGTGACAGTTATTCTGTATATTTTGATATTGAAAATCAGATTTTTGAGATTGACAATGCTAATTCTTTTTTGAATGAACTAGAGATACTTTTTTATAGTTATTTGAATAGTGAGTCTAAGAGTAGCAATTACTACTATTATTATTCCATGTATGATATTCAATCTAATTGGAATAATCACATTAATAGTTGCATTGATAGTTATCTTCGTTTTGAAATCAGTCTTAATAGTGACATTTACAGTGGTATCGACAGTTACATTTATAGTTTCATTTGTACAGAAAGTCAAACTATAAGTAGTATTGAAAGTGAAAATTCGAGTAGTACTAGTAGCAGTTATCTCAATGAAAGAGGAAGATCTAATGATTTCGATATAAATACAAAATACAGAGAGTTATGGGTTCAATGCGAGAATTGTTATGGATTAAATTATAAAAAATTTTTTTGGTCAAAAATGAATATTTGTGAACACTGCGGATATCATTTGAAAATGAGTAGTTCAGATAGAATCAAACTTCTTATTGATCCTGACACTTGGGAGCCTATGGATGAGGATATGGTCTCTATGGATCCCATTGAATTTCATTCAGAAGAGGAACCTTATACAGATCGCATCTTTTTTTATAAAAAAAAAACGGGTTTAACTGAAGCTGTTCAAACGGGCATAGGTCAACTAAATAGTATTCCCATAGCAATTGGAGTTATGGATTTTCAGTTTATGGGAGGTAGTATGGGATCCGTAGTAGGTGAGAAAATAACCCGTTTGATCGAGTATGCTATTAATCGATCTCTACCTGTCATTATTGTGTGTGCTTCTGGAGGAGCACGCATGCAAGAAGGGAGTTTGAGCTTGATGCAAATGGCTAAAATATCTTCTGCTTCATATGATTATCAATCAAATAAAAAGTTATTCTATGTATCAATCCTTACATCTCCTACAACTGGCGGAGTTACAGCAAGTTTTGGTATGTTGGGAGATATCATTATTGCTGAACCTAATGCCTATATTGCGTTTGCGGGCAAAAGAGTAATTGAACAAACATTGAAAAAGACAGTACCTGACGGTTCACAAGAGGCTGAGTATTTATTCGATAAGGGCTTATTCGACCCAATCGTACCACGTAATCTTTTAAAAGGTGTTCTCAGTGAGTTATTTCAACTACAGGGTTTCCTTCCCTTGAATCAAGATTAAAAAAAAAAAATATTTTAATTTAAAATTAAAAAGGGGTTGAAATTCTTCATTTTAAAATGGAAGTATAGCACTAGGTTCAGTTATTTTGATTTGTAGCGAATAAGCATTTAGTTTATTGTAATCAAAAAAACCAAACTAGGAAGATGGTGTTTTCTTTTGGGACATCAGTTATAAGTGTAGTAAGAGTCAGAAGTTTTGGATAATTACTTTTTTACCCGAATCCATTTTTTTATTCTACCCCCCTTCCTGATTAGGAATAAGCATCTTTCTATCGACAAGATAAAAAAGAGTTTCTTTCTCCTTCTGAGAAATCGGGTAAATCAAAAAAAATTTATCCCTACTTTATGACATATTCATATTATAGAACAACGAAAAATATATAAAAAAATATAGAAAAAAAAATAAAATATAAAAACAAATCAAATTCAAATATAGAATATATAATCAAATAATCAAACTAAGAAGAATATAAGAATGAATATAGAATGATAATAAAGAATAATAAGAATATAGAATATAAATTATTTCTATTTACCGAGAACCCCTGTTTTTCACTAGGAATCCCTGTTTTGTTTGTTGGATAAGATTGGTTAAAGTCGCGAATTCATAAAAAATTCTTTTCTTTCAAAACAAACAAAGGTTTTTTGAAAGAAAAGATATAAATAAAATTAAGGATGGGAAAAGAAGAATAAAATTTCTGAAAGTGGACTGTCATACATATTCGTGTAGAAAGAGGAATAGGTAAACTTCATTTAGTTCTACATTCCTTGTACTTATTTATTTTTATTATTAAGTACTTTAATATTAAGAATATTAAGATTATATTCATATTTTTTATAATAGGTAGACGTATCATAAGATATCTTTATAATTATAATAGGTACAAATATGAAATCGAGGTACCCGTTCTATGATAGATTTTCACTTTCCCTCTATTTTGGTTCCTTTAGTGGGCCTAGTCTTTCCGGCAATCGCAATGGCTTCTTTATCTCTTTATGTCCAAAGAAATAAGATTGTCTAAAAATGATGGGACCAAATCTCATCAATTTATTTCAACGCTGGATCATCATACAAATACTTTTTTAGTGTAATATGGTAGGATATATGATATGCAGCCTTTCCGAAAACAAACGGAAAAATTGTTATGTATACTGATGCATAATATATGCATTAATGTATGTATATGCGGTTATAGCTTAATCAATATCAATTAAATTCAAAATGATCAGCAAATATTTTTTTAAAATCTTTGAAATAGAAACTCAATGTATCTAACCAATTATTCCTAATGGTTCATGTCAGAATACTGCTAGTTGATGGAAGTTATTTCGGAATCAAGCAAGAAAAGTCAAATCTATTTGGGTTATTTTCTCAATTCTAATCGAATGCAACTGGATCTAGTATAGTATGAATTGGCGATCAGAACATATATGGATAGAACTTATAACGGGGTCTCGAAAAACAAGTAATTTTTGCTGGGCCTGTATCCTTTTTTTAGGTTCACTAGGATTCTTAGTGGTTGGAACTTCCAGTTATCTTGGTAGGAATCTGATATCCGTATTTCCTTCTCAGGAAATTGTTTTTTTCCCACAAGGGATCGTGATGTCTTTCTATGGGATCGCAGGTCTATTCATTAGTTCTTATTTGTGGTGCACAATTTCATGGAATTTAGGTAGTGGTTATGACCGATTCGATAGAAAAGAAGGGATAATGTGCTTTTTTCGTTGGGGATTCCCTGGAAAAAATCGTCGCATCTTCCTTCGTTTCTTTCTGAAAGATATCCAATCAATCAGAATAGAGGTGGGAGAGGGTCTTTTTACTCGTCGTGTCCTTTATATGGAAATCCGGGGTCAAGGAGCCATTCCCTTGACTCGTACTGATGATAATTTTAATCCACGAGAAATTGAACAAAAAGCTGCCGAATTGGCCTATTTCTTGCGAGTACCAATTGAATGAAATGAACTGAAGAAGAAATCTCAGCATGAGAGAAGAACTTACTAATTATCTTTTTAAGACAACTGCAGCTTCTTAAAAATGTTCATTCCGACAAAGGATGCTATATTCTATTTTACCGTTCCGTTGAGGCAGCAGTTCACATACATTATACATCTCAAATACAAATAAAAAAACCAGGAGGACGCATAAAGAATAAAAAAAATATAATAATTATAAAAATAATTATATTATAATTAATAATTATATAATAATTATATAATTATTAATTATAATATAATAATAATTTATATATAATATATATTAAGTATTAAGAATAAGTATTAAGAATTTAAGTATTAATATAAACTATAAACTATTTGTACACCAAAAGTACACCAAAATATACGCATATACATGGCCCCCAGCTTAACTCTTTTATACTAATTAAAGGTCTAATAAGTTTCATTAAGAAGTCTAATCTAAGTTAAGTATAGATTCATCAAATATCTTACCTTTTGTTTTCGTAAAAACAGAATTCTTCCTTTTAGTTCCCTGATTTTGAATTGATACCCTATCCCCGTGCTGCGATTAAAAAGTTAAATCTTTCGAATTCGAAATAGAAATAAAAGAATTAAAGGATCTGGTAGGGTTCGTCTTAAAATAAAAATAATATTCGTTACTTAAAATGGATTTTCGAGTCTTCATCGAAAAGAATAAATGAAGATGGAATTGGTTACAATTTTCCTAATTGGTATTTCTGGAATCTGGAAAGAATATTTACTTCTTTTTTTTTTCATTCGAAAAGGTCCCTTCTTCGATGTTCTATTCTAGATACAAAGACTTAATTCTGACACAAAAACAAAAATAGGAAAAGACCCATAAATTCGATACCTTGTTCTTGTTATAGAACTCGCGCTTCATAGAAATCTAAGATAGAATCAACGAATGAAACAGGTTCATTAACATCACAGATACATAATGAAAAAAAAAAGAAAGCATTACGCTTCCCTCCCATATCTTGTGTCTATACTCTTTTTGCCCTGGTGGGTTTCTCTCTCATTTAATAAAAGTCTAGAAACTTGGATTATTAATTGGTGGAATACCAGGCAATCCGAAATCCTTTTGAATGATATTCAAGAGAAAAATGTTCTAGAAAATTTTATGTAATTAGAAGAACTATTCCTGTTGGACGAGATGATAAAGCAGTATTCGGACACATATATACAAGGGCAAGGGCTTCATATAGGAATGCACAAGTAAACAATACAATTGGTCAAAAGACACAATGAATCTCATTTCCATATAATTTTGCATTTATCGACAAATCTAATCTGTTTCGTTATTCTAAGTAGTTATTTTATTCTGGGTAATGAAGAACTTTTCATTCTTAATTCTTGGATTCAGGAATTTCTCTATAACTTAAGTGACACAATAAAAGCTTTTTCTATTCTTTTAGTTACTGATTTATGGATCGGATTCCACTCGACCCATGGTTGGGAACTAATGATTGGTTCGATATACAACGATTTTTGATTGGCTCAGAACGATCAAATTATATCTGGTCTTGTTTTCACTTTCCCAGTGATTCTAGATACAATTGTGAAATATTGGATCTTCCATTTTTTAAATCGTGTATCTCCTTCCCTTGTAGTAATTTATCATTCAATGAATGAATGAAGAATTCATTAGATCTCTTGATATCAATCAAATCAGACTTTTGCTTCGTGTATAAAGAAATCGTTTTAAATCTTACTTATTTTTTATACTTCTACCTTTTCAGTTCAAGGTATTCATACCATATTCCACCAGTACAATTCTTTCAGTACAATCAATACAATGGCAAACTTGTGGATAGGGAATTCTACTAGCTACCTATCGAATTTATTGTAGAAATTCCGGGATCTATGATTGGACTATGCAAAATATAAATACTTTTTCTTGGGTAAAAGAACAGATGACTCGATCCATTTCTTTATCGATCATGATATATGTAATAACTCGAGCATCTATTTCAAATGCATATCCCATTTTTGCGCAGCAGGGTTATGAAAATCCACGAGAAGCGACTGGTCGAATTGTATGTGCCAATTGCCATTTAGCTAATAAGCCCGTGGATATTGAAGTTCCGCAAGCTGTACTTCCTGATACTGTATTTGAAGCAGTTGTTCGAATTCCTTATGATATGCAACTGAAACAAGTTCTTGCTAATGGTAAAAAGGGAGCTTTAAATGTGGGAGCTGTTCTTATTTTACCCGAGGGATTCGAATTAGTCCCCCCCGATCGTATTTCTCCCGAAATGAAAGAAAAGATGGGCAATCTTTCTTTTCAGTCTTATCGTCCTAATAAAAAAAATATTCTTGTGATAGGTCCTGTTCCCGGTCAGAAATATAGTGAAATCGTCTTTCCCATTCTTTCTCCCGACCCTGCTACGAAAAAAGACGTTCACTTCTTAAAATATCCTATATATGTAGGTGGGAACAGAGGAAGGGGTCAGATTTATCCTGATGGTAGCAAGAGTAACAATACAGTTTATAATGCTACATCAGCCGGTATAGTAAGCAGAATAGTACGTAAAGAAAAGGGGGGGTATGAAATAACCATAATTGATGCATTAGATGGACGTCAAGTGGTTGATATTATACCTCCAGGACCAGAACTTCTTGTTTCAGAAGGTGAATCCATCAAGCTTGATCAACCATTAACAAGTAATCCAAATGTAGGAGGGTTTGGGCAGGGAGACGCAGAAATAGTGCTTCAAGATCCATTACGAGTCCAAGGCCTTTTGTTCTTCTTGGCATCTGTGATTTTGGCACAAATCTTTTTGGTTCTAAAAAAGAAACAGTTTGAAAAGGTTCAGTTGTACGAAATAAATTTCTAGATCTAGAGATTCCTTAAACTTGTCGATTGATAGAATTATGTATTGTATGATTCAAAAATTATGTAAGCCTTTTACTTTTTTTTATTTTTTTATACTGTTTTTTCTTTTGTGAGATGTCTGAAACTCATTACTTGTATACTATTCCTAATAATAGAAAAAAAGCATACAAAGGAATAGAATACAAGGCAAAGACGGGAAAAATGAAAGTAAAAAAGATTTCTATAAAGTCTTTTTAGTCTTCCTAATCTTCTATTCGATACAAGACGACACAAGAAAGGTATTTTTCTTGTGTCGTCTTGTATCGAAAGAATCGTGTTTTTTCTCCTGTTCGCCAAGGATTCTTATCCC